TTATAATTTAAATTAATATTAATTATTTAAATTTTTAATTAATAAAAATAGAATATTAATTAATAAATATTTTAATATAAAAAAAAAAAAAAAAAATTCTATGCAAAAAATAAAATATATAAATAAAATTTTTATGTTTTAAGAAATTTATTTGATACTTATTTTACATATAAATTTTAGTATGTAATTATGATTATTTTAATAATAATTATAATTTATAGTAGTAATTAATTTTAATAATTTAAGAAATTATGAATTAGTAATGTATTAATTATTAACAAATTTTGTGCCAGCAGTTGCGGTTATACAAAAAATAAAATAAATTTTATTAGTTATAAATAAATATTAAAGGAATTATAATAAATATTAGATTATTAGGTGAAATTTTAATTTAATTAAAATTTAATTTGTGAAATTATGATTTTAAAAATTTTATGAAAAACTAGGATTAGATACCCTATTATTAAAATTTAAAATAAAATGCTAAAATAGTAAATAATTATTTGTTGAAACTTAAATAATTTGGCGGTATTTTAGTTTATTTAGAGGAATCTGTTTAATAATTGATAATCCACGAATAAATTTACTTAATTTAATAATTTATATATCGTTGTTAAAAAAATATTTAAAAATAAAAATAATATTTTAAAATTTTAATTTAAAATTAAATCAGATCAAGATGTAGTTTATAATTAAGAATATAATGGATTACAATAAATTTATTTAAATGAATTTAAAATTGAAAAATTTTATTGAAAGTGGATTTAAATGTAATTTTGTTTAATTTAATAAAATGATTAAAAATTAAAATATGTACATATTGCCCGTCGCTTTCATTTACAAATTGAAATAAGTCGTAACAAAGTAGAGGTACTGGAAAGTGTTTCTAGAAAGATCAAATTAAAGCTTAATTTAAGTATTTCATTTACATTGAAAAGATATTGTTTAATTCAATTAATTTGATAAAGGTAAATTTAAAAATTTATAAATAATAAAAATAATTTTAATTTAATAATATTTAATGGGGGTTAAAGTATTATTTAAAGAAAAAATTTGAAAATTTATAAAGAATTAGTATAGTGATAGAATTATTGAAATAATTATGAAAAAAAAATTATTGGGAAGTAATTTTTAATTAATGTATCTTGTGTATCAGAGTTTATTAAAAAATTTTTTTTTATAAAAAAATTCTCGAATTTAAAAGAAATAAATAAATAAAAAATTTATTGTTGCAAAAATATTTTTAATATTTATTTGGAAATGAGATGTTAATCGTTTTTAAAGATATCTAGTTTTTTTAGAAAAAAATTTAATTTTAAATTTTTATTATTAATTAATAAATTAATTTATTAATTAAAATAAATTTTTTTATAATTTATGGGATAAGCTTTAAATTAAATTTTTATAATAAATGAATTTAATTAATAAAAATTTTATAATTTATATTTTTAATAAATTTTAATTTTTTATAAATAATTTTATTAGTAAAAAAATTTAATTTATAAATTTAATTTTTTATAAAAAAATAATTTTTAATTTTATAAAATTAGTTATAATGATAAAATTAGTATATTAAAATTTATATTTAGAATAATTTAATAATTTATAAAAAGGAATTCGGCAAAAATTTATATTTACCTGTTTATCAAAAACATGTCTTTTTGTTAATAATTTAAGGTCTAATCTGCCCACTGATGAAAATTAAAGGGCTGCAGTATTTTGACTGTACAAAGGTAGCATAATCAATAGTCTCTTAATTGGTGACTTGTATGAATGATTGGATAAGATATAAACTGTCTCTTTATAAAATAATAGAATTTAATTTTTTTATTAAAAAGTTAAAATAATAAAAAAAGACGAGAAGACCCTATAGAGTTTTATAAAAAATTAAATTAAAATTTTTTATATAATTTTAATTAAAATTTAATTTTTTATTTTATTGGGGTGATAAAAAAATTAAATTAACTTTTTTTATATTTAATGTTTATATATATATATATATATATATATATATATATATAAATATTTATAACATAAATAAATGAGTAAATGATCCATAATTTATGATTAAATGATTAAATTACCTTAGGGATAACAGCGTAATTTTTTTTTTTAGTTCATATAAAAAGAAAAGTTTGCGACCTCGATGTTGGATTAAGATAAAATTTAAATGCAAAAGTTTAAAATTTTGATCTGTTCGATCATTAAAATCTTACATGATCTGAGTTCAAACCGGTGTGAGCCAGGTTGGTTTCTATCTTTTTTAAATTAAAATATTTTAGTACGAAAGGATCAAATATTTAAAATAATTTTATTAATTTGAATTTTATTAAATGTATTATATAGAATAAGCCAATGCTATTTTGGCAGAAAAGTGTAGTGATTTTAGAATTCATTAATATATAATTTTATATTATATAGATAGTAAATGATTATAAAAGATTATTTATTAATTTTTATTGGAGTAATTATTTTAATAATTGGGGTTTTAATTGGGGTAGCTTATTTAACTTTATTAGAACGGAAAGTTTTAGGATATATTCAAATTCGAAAAGGCCCTAATAAATTAGGATTTATAGGAATTTTTCAGCCTTTTGCTGATGCTATTAAATTATTTACTAAAGAACAAACTTATCCTATATTTTCTAATTATATGGTTTATTATTTTTCTCCTATTGTTGGATTTGCCTTATCACTTACATTATGAATAATAATTCCTTATTATTTTAATTTTATTAGTTTTAATTTAGGGTTTTTATTTTTTTTTTCTTGCACTAGATTGGGGGTTTACACTTTAATGATTTCAGGGTGATCATCTAATTCTAATTATTCTTTATTAGGGGGTTTACGTGCTGTTGCTCAAACAATTTCTTATGAAGTTAGTTTAGCTTTTATTATAATATCAACTATTATTATAATTATAGATTTTAATTTATTAAAATTAATAGATTATCAAAAATTTATATGATTTATAATTTTATTATTTCCTTTATCTCTATGCTGATTATCTTCTAGTTTAGCTGAAACTAATCGTACTCCTTTTGATTTTGCTGAGGGTGAAAGAGAATTAGTTTCCGGGTTTAATGTAGAGTATAGAAGTGGGGGATTTGCTTTAATTTTTTTAGCTGAATATTCAAGAATTTTATTTATAAGATTAATATTTGTATTAATATATATGGGGGGGTATTCTTTAAATTTCATTTTTTATTTGAAATTAAGATTTTTATCTTTTATTTTTATTTGAGTTCGGGGTACTTTACCTCGTTATCGTTATGATAAATTGATGTATTTGGCTTGAAAAAGATATTTACCTATTTCTTTAAATTTTTTATTGTTATTTTTGGGGTTTAAAATTATATTATTTTAATAATTATTTAAATTTAGTATAAATTAATAGAATATTTTTCTTTCTTAAGTTTTCAAAACAAATGCTTTTACAAGCTCATTAATTTTTGTTAATTTTTAAAAATAATATTATCTCATATTTTATTAATTAAAGGATTAAAAATAAAATAAGAAAAATATAATACAGTTAAAATTTGTCCAGTAATAATATAAGGGTCTTCCACAGGTCGAGCTCCAATTCATGTTAATAATATAACAGTTGATACTATAAATCAGAAAATAATTTGATTTATAGGATAAAATTGAATTCTTTGAATTTTTTTATTGAATGTTAGTGGGAGAATAATTAAAATTATAATAGATAAAAATAATGCGATTACTCCTCCTAATTTATTAGGAATTGATCGTAAAATTGCATAAGCAAATAAAAAATATCATTCTGGTTGAATATGGACTGGTGTCACTAAAGGGTTAGCAGGGATAAAATTATCAGGATCTCCTAATAAATAAGGGTTAGTAAGAGTTAAAATAATTAGTAAAAATAATATAATAATAAATCCAATTAAATCTTTATAAGTAAAAAAAGGATGAAATGGAATTTTATCTAAATTTCTATTAATCCCCAGGGGGTTATTAGAGCCTGTTTGATGTAAAAATAATAAATGAATTAAAGTTATTATTGCAATAATAAAAGGTAATAAAAAATGGAATGTGTAAAATCGAGTTAATGTTGCATTGTCTACTGCGAATCCCCCTCAAATTCAATTAACTAATATTTCTCCTAAATAAGGAATAGCTGATAATAAATTTGTAATTACAGTTGCCCCTCAAAATGATATTTGTCCTCAAGGTAGTACATACCCTATAAATGCTGTTGCTATAAGTAAAAATAAAATGATTACTCCTACTATTCAAGTATTTTTTAAATTAAATGATTCATAATAAATTCCTCGTCCGATATGTAAATAAACACAAATAAAAAAGAATGATGCTCCATTAGCATGTAAAGTTCGGATTAATCACCCATAATTTACATTGCGGCAAATATAATTTACTCTATAAAAAGCTAATTCAATATTAGCTGTATAATATATGGTTAAAAATAATCCAGTTAAAATTTGAATTATTAAACATAGTCCTAATAAAGATCCAAAATTTCACCAAGATGAAATATTTGATGGGGAAGGTAAATCAACAATAGATCTATTGATAATTTTTAAAATAGGGTGATTTTTTGATAATTTTAAGTATTTATTTGTCATTAGTTAATAATTGTGTTATATTTAATATAATCTAGATCGAATTGGGCCATAAAAAATATTAGTAATTTTTACTACGGCTAATAAAGTAATTAATAAATAGATAATTATTATTAATATTATTAAAAAAGTTTGATTATTGTATAATTTAGATAAATTAATTTTTTCTTCATTATTAAAAAAAAAGAAAGTTGAAAAAAATTTTGTAGTTTCTCTATTAAATGAAAAATTTATTCAATTTAAATTATGTATAAAATAAATTCTAGCTGAAAAATTTAATATTATAATAGTTAAAAAAATAATTAGGTAGTTTATAGAAATTTTAAAAATTTCGTTTGATGCAATTCTTGATATATAAATAAATAATACTAATAATCCCCCTAAAAATGTTAAAAATAAAATATAAGAAAATCAATAAGAATTGATTATTATTCCTGAAATTAAACAAGTTATTATAGATTGGATTAAAATTATTATTCCTATAGATATAGGGTGGTTTATTGAATATATTATTATAGAAAAAGTTACTATAATTAGAGAAATAAAAATTTTTGTAATTTCAAAGAATAGTTTATTAAAATAATAATTTTGGAGATTATAGATAAAGATATTTCTTTTTCTTTGAAGTTTTTAAAGAAAAATTCTTATTTTTGATTTACAAGACCAATATTTTTTTTTAAATTATAAAAACTTTATTAATTTAAACTAATGATAATTATAAATATAATAATTGTTTTTTTAGTTATATTTTTTATTGGTAATATTATTTTTGTTTCTAAACAAAAGCATTTATTAATTGTTTTATTAAGATTAGAATTTATTGTTTTAAGAATTTTTTTCTTTATATTAATTTTATTAAATTTTTATTTTTTTGATGCTTATATATTAATAGTTTTTTTAGTTTTTTCAGTATGTGAGGGGGCATTGGGGGTTTCTATTTTAGTTTCTATAATTCGCACTCATGGTAATGATTATTTTCAAAGTTTTAATTTATTATAAGATGATAAAATTCTTATTTATGATAATTTTTATAATTCCTTTATGTTTTTTACAAAAAATATTTTGAATGGTTCAAATAATAATATTTTTATTAGGGTATTTATATTTAATATTAAATGTTAATTTAAATATTTTTAGAAATTTAAGTTATATTATAGGTTGTGATGTTCTTTCTTATGGTTTAATTTTATTAAGAATTTGAATTTGTAGATTAATAATTATATCAAGAGAAAATTTATTTAAATTAAATTATTTTTCTAATTTTTTTTTATTAAATATTATTTTTTTATTAATTATATTGTATATAACTTTTTCAGTTATAAATTTATTCTTATTTTATTTTTTTTTTGAGGGGAGATTAATTCCCACTTTATTATTGATTATGGGTTGAGGTTATCAACCTGAACGTATTCAAGCTGGCTTGTATTTATTATTTTATACTTTATTTGCTTCATTGCCTTTATTTATAGGAATTTTTTTTGTTTTTGATAAAATAAATTTTTTAATAATATACATAATAAAATTTTTTAATTTTAATGTTTATATTTTGTATATTAGAATAATTTTATCTTTTTTAGTTAAAATACCTATATATTTTACTCATTTATGATTACCTAAAGCTCATGTAGAAGCTCCTGTTTCCGGTTCTATAATTTTAGCGGGCATTATATTAAAATTAGGAGGATATGGTTTAATGCGGGTTTTAATTATTTTTCAAGAAATTAATATAAAATTAAGATTTATTTGAATTGTTGTTAGATTAATTGGGGGGTTTTATGTTAGATTAATATGTTTTTGTCAAATTGATATTAAGTCTTTGATTGCTTATTCTTCTGTAGCTCATATAAGAATTGTAATTGGGGGTATTATAACAATAAATTATTGAGGATTTTTAGGGTCTTACATTTTAATAATTGGGCATGGGTTATGTTCTTCTGGAATATTTTGTTTAGCAAATATTAATTATGAGCGTTTTCATAGACGAAGACTTTTTATTAATAAGGGTTTAATTAATTTAATACCTTCAATAAGTTTTTGATGGTTTTTATTACTTTCTTCAAATATGTCTGCTCCTCCCTCATTAAATTTGGTTGGTGAAATTAGTTTAATTAATAGTTTGTTGAGATGATCTAATTTAACAATAATTATATTAATATTAATTTCTTTTTTTAGAGCTGGTTACAGCTTATATTTATATTCTTATACACAACATGGAAAATTTTATTTAGGATTATATAGTTTTTATATAGGCTCTTCTCGAGAATATTTAATATTATTATTACATTGATTACCGTTAAATGTTATTATTTTAAAAATTGATTATAGAATGATTTGATTTTACTTAAATAATTTAAATATAAAATGTTGATTTGTGGTGTCAAAAATGTAATTTTTTTTTACTTTAAGTTATTAAAAATATAATTTGTTTTATTACTTTTTTTTTTCTTTTTATTTATAGTTTAATTAATTTAATTTTCTTTATTTATTTTTTTATAAATGATTTAGTGATTATAATAGAATGAGAAATTATTTCTTTTAATTCTGTGAGAATTATTATATCTATTTTATTAGATTGAATGTCTTTATTATTTATGATATTTGTTTCTTTAATTTCTTCAGTAGTAGTTTATTATAGAAAAAGTTATATATTTTCTGAAAAAAATTTAATTCGATTTGTTCTTTTAGTAATTATATTTGTTTTTTCCATGATAATATTAATTATTAGTCCTAATTTAATTAGAATTTTATTAGGTTGAGATGGTTTAGGGTTAGTGTCTTATTGTTTAGTAATTTATTATCAAAATTTTAAATCTTTTAATGCTGGGATATTAACTGCCCTATCAAATCGTATTGGTGATGTTTTTATTTTAATAAGAATTGCTTGATTTATAAATTATGGTAGTTGAAATTATATTTTTTATTTAAATTTTATAAAAAATGATTTTTCTATAATTATAATTAGATCAATAATTATTTTAGCTGCTATAACTAAAAGAGCTCAGATTCCTTTTAGATCATGATTACCTGCTGCTATAGCAGCTCCTACTCCTGTTTCAGCTTTAGTTCATTCTTCCACTTTAGTTACTGCCGGTGTTTATTTATTGATTCGGTTTAATGATTTGATAGTTAATACATTTTTTTTTAAAATTTTATTAGTTTTTTCTGGTTTAACTATATTTATAGCTGGGATTACTGCTAATTATGAATTTGATTTGAAAAAAATTATTGCCTTATCAACTTTAAGACAATTAGGTTTAATAATAAGTATCTTAAGAATGGGATTTCCTAAATTAGCTTTTTTTCATTTATTAACTCATGCTATATTTAAGGCTTTATTATTTATATGTGCTGGGGTTATTATTCATATAATAATAGATATTCAAGATATTCGTTTTATAGGGGGTTTAAGAAATTATATCCCTCTAACTTCTTTATGTTTAAATATTTCTAATTTATCATTGTGTGGAATTCCCTTTTTGTCAGGATTTTATTCAAAGGATATAATTTTAGAAATAGTAAGAATAAGTAATTTAAATATTATAATTTATTTTTTATATTATTTTTCTACAGGTTTAACTATATATTATACTATTCGATTATTATTTTATACAATAATTAATGATTTTAATTTAATTTCTATTTTTAATTTATATGATGAAGATTACATTATATTAAAAAGTATGTTTATTTTATTATTTATGAGATTAATTAGAGGGAGATTATTAAGCTGAATAATTTTTTTTAAACCTTATATAATTTATTTACCTATTAATATGAAATTAATAGTAATTTATGTTAGATTAATTGGGGGGTTAATAGGGTTTATAGTTAGTAATATAAAAATTTTTTCTTTAAATAAATTTATTTTTTTTTTTAAGTTGAGAAATTTTTTATCTTTAATATGATTTATACCAAATCTATCGACGTATGGGTTAAATATTTATTTTTTAAATTTTAGAAAAAGTTTATTAAAAAATGTTGATATAGGTTGAAGAGAATATTATAGAGGTCAGGGGTTTTATAATATTATTAAAAATTATTCTGTATTTTACCAATTTTATCATATAAATAATTTTAAAATTTATTTATTTAGATTTATTATTAGATTAATAATAATTTTTTTATTATTATTAATTTAATTTAAATAGCTTATATTTAGAGCGTAATATTGAAGATATTAAAGAGATTATTAAAATCTTTAAATAATTAATAAAATTCATTTATAAAAAAAATTTTTTATTTTTACAGTGAAAGTGTAATGTTTTTATTTAAACTATATAAATAGAAATATTAATGGAATTTAACCACTAAAAATTAAGTTAGCAGCTTAATTTTAAATATTATATTTCTTAATTGGAATATAAATTCAATTTTATCATTAACAGTGATATACCTCTTTTTGGTTTCAATTAATAAATTTATAAATAAGGAGTTTAAGTACTCTAACTTTTAAGTCGAAATTAAATGCAAAAATTGCTTCTTATTTAAGATAAAATGAAATTCATTAATTTTTGAATGCAAATCAAATGTTTTTATAAACTATAATCCTGATTAATTAATAATTAATTTGTTCATTCAATTATATTTTGATTTCATTCATGATATAACCCTAATAAAAGAATAATAATAAAAAAAAATCTAATTTTTACTCATAAAAAAAAATTTACTAATTTAAAAGTTTTAATTATAGGAAAAATTAATGCAATTTCTACATCAAAAATTAAAAAAATAACTGTAATTAAAAAGAAATGTAATGAAAATGGGATTCGCGCTGAAGATTTTGGATCAAATCCGCATTCAAAGGGGGAGCATTTTTCTCGGTCTAAATTAGATTTTTTTGATAAAATTATGGAAATAAATATTATGATATTTGAAATAATAATAAATAATAAAATTAAAATTAAAATTATAAGCATTTATTTATATTAAAATTTTTAAACTTTTTGATTGGAAGTCAAATATACTAAATATATTATATAAATAGTTAATACCCTCATCAATAAATTCTAATATATAAAAATAATCAAACTACATCAACAAAATGCCAATATCATGCTGCAGCTTCAAACCCAAAGTGATGATTTATAGAAAAATGATTATTAATATGTCGAATTAAGCAAATTAAAAGGAATAAAGTACCAATAATTACATGTAGCCCGTGGAATCCTGTAGCTATAAAAAAAGTAGATCCATAAACTCTATCTGAAATAGTAAATGGAGCTTCTAAATACTCATAAGCTTGTAAAATAGAGAAATAAATTCCTAGTATAATTGTAATGAAAAGTCCCTGAGATGTCTGAGAAAAATTATTTTCTATTAAAGCATGATGAGCTCATGTAACAGTGACCCCTGAGGTAATTAAAATAATTGTATTTAGAAGGGGAATTTGGAAAGGGTTAAATGGGATAATTCTTATAGGAGGTCATATTGAACCAATTTCAATATTAGGCGATAAACTTCTATGGAAAAAAGCCCAAAAAAAGGATAAAAAAAAAAATACTTCTGAAATAATAAAAAGAATTATTCCTCATCGCAATCCTTTAGATACTAACATAGTATGTTTACCTTGAAAAGTTCCTTCTCGACAAATATCTCGTCATCATTGGAATATTGTTAATAGAGTAATTATGTAGCCTAGGATAAGAAGATTTATATTAAAATTATGGAATCATTTTACTATTCCTGTGACCAAAGTTAAAGTTCCAATTGCTCCTGTTAGAGGTCAAGGACTATAATCAACTAAATGATATGGGTGATTATTTAAGTTTGTCATTGGTAAATATACATATATATATATATATATATATATATATGTGTGTGTGTGTGTATTAATTTACTTCTCTAGAATAAAGAGTTCTTAAAATAGCAATAACATATGATTGAATAATAGCTACAGCTGACTCTAAAATTAATAATAAAATTTGAATAAAAATTAAAATAAAAATTAAAATGGTTGGAAAATTAGGGCCTGTATTTCCTAATAAAGTTATTAATAAATGTCCGGCAATTATATTAGCTGTAAGACGTACAGCTAATGTTCCAGGTCGAATAATATTTCTAATAGTTTCAATTAAAACTATAAATGGCATAAGAACATTAGGTGTTCCTTGAGGAATTAAATGGGAAAATATATGTTGGGTATTATTAATTCACCCAAAAAATATGAATCTTAATCACAATGGAAGAGAAATTGATAATGTTAAAGTTAGGTGTCTAGTACTTGTAAAGATGTATGGGAAAATTCCTAAAAAATTATTAAATAAAATAAATGAAAATAAAGAAATAAAAATAAAAGTAGATCCATTAAATCTATTTTTCCCCAATAAATTTTTAAATTCGTTGTGTAATTTATTTAAAATTAAATTTCAAAAAATTACATGACGATTAGGGATTAATCAAAAATAATAAGGTAAAAATATTAATCCTAATATTGTTCTTAGTCAATTAAAGGAAATATTTATTAAATTTGTTGTTGGATCAAATACTGAAAATAAGTTTGTTATCATTTTCAATGGAGATTTTTATTTTTTACAATTTTTTTATTATCAATTAATGATAAGTTATTTTTATTGTCATAAGAATAATAATTTATAATATTAAATAAAATAAAAATGACAATAAAAAAAAAAAATGAAAGGATTCAATTTAAAGGTATTATTTGCGGGACAAAAGAATATTACTTGGTAATAATTTAAATTTGACATATTTATGTTATTTATTAACTAATTCTTTCATTAGAAGTAGGTGCTAATTTACTATAAAATGGTTTAAGAGACCATTACTTGCTTTCAGTCATCTAATGAATAATTATTAATTCATTTAATGAAATTTTTAATTGAAATTCTTTCTACAACAATGGGTATAAAACTATGGTTTGCCCCACAAATTTCTGAACATTGACCAAAAAATAATCCTGGTCGATTAATATAAAAATTAGTTTGATTAAGACGTCCCGGGTTAGCGTCAATTTTAACCCCTAAAGAAGGAACAGTTCATGAATGAATTACATCTGTTGCTGAAACTATAATTCGAATTTGATTGTTTATTGGTAAAATAATTCGATTATCTACATCTAATAGTCGAAAATTATTAATTTTTAAATCATTAGAGGGAATTATATAAGAATCAAACTGAATATCATTAAAATCTGAATATTCGTATCTTCAGTATCATTGATGTCCAATAGATTTTAATGTAATTAAAGGGTTATTTAACTCATCTAATAAATAAAGTAATCGTAAAGAGGGGAGAGCAATAAAAATTAAAGTAATAGCTGGTAAAATTGTTCAAATTAATTCAATTATTTGCCCTTCTAATAGAAATCGATTAATATATTTGTTAGATATTAAATTTAATATTAGATACCCTACTAAAATAGTAATTATAATTAAAATAATTAGAGTATGATCGTGAAAAAAAATAATTTGTTCCATTAATGGGGAAGCTCTATTTTGTAAATTAAAATTTGATCAAGTGGCCATTTCTAAAAAAAGGATAAACCTTTATAAATGGGATTTAAATCCATTACATATAATCTGCCATATTAGAAGTTTCTTAAAATAGGAAGTTCATTAAATGAATGTTCTGCAGGTGGGAAATTTTGATATCATTCAATTGATGATGGCATATTTAATGAGAATAAAGCAATTCGTTGATTAATAAAAGATTCTCAAATAATAATTAATATTAATATTACTGCTAATAAAGAAATATAAGAACCTAATGATGAAATAATATTTCAAGAAGTATAAGCGTCAGGGTAATCTGAGTATCGGCGAGGTATCCCTGCTAACCCTAAAAAATGTTGGGGAAAAAATGTTAAATTAACCCCAATAAATATAGTAAAAAATTGAATTTTTAATGTGTAAGGGTTTAATGTTAGTCCAGTAAATAAAGGGTATCAATGAATAAATCCTGCTATAATAGCGAATACAGCTCCTATAGATAATACATAATGAAAATGAGCTACTACATAATAAGTATCATGTAAGGAAACATCAATTGAAGAGTTAGCTAAAATAACACCGGTTAGACCTCCTACAGTAAATAAAAATACAAACCCTAATCTTCATAAAATGGAAGGTCTATAATTAATTTGAGTTCCATGTAAGGTAGCTAATCAACTAAAAATTTTAATTCCTGTTGGAACAGCAATAATTATTGTAGCTGAAGTAAAATAAGCTCGAGTATCAATATCTATTCCAACTGTGAATATGTGATGAGCTCATACTACAAATCCTAATAAGCCAATAGCTATTATAGCATAAATTATCCCTAAACATCCAAAGGTTTCTTTTTTTCCTCTTTCTTGTGAAATAATATGTGAAATTATTCCAAATCCAGGTAAAATTAAAATATAAACTTCTGGGTGCCCAAAAAATCAAAATAAATGTTGGTATAAAATGGGATCTCCCCCTCCTGCAGGGTCAAAAAAAGAAGTATTTAAATTTCGATCTGTTAATAATATAGTAATTGCACCTGCTAATACTGGTAAAGATAAAAGTAATAATACAGCTGTAATTCCTACAGCTCAAACAAATAAAGGTATTCGATCAAATGATATACCATTTCTTTTTATATTGATAATAGTAGTGATAAAATTAATTGCTCCTAAGATTGAAGAGATACCAGCTAGATGAAGGGAAAAAATAGCTAAATCGACTGATCTTCCTCTATGGGCAATATTAGATGAAAGTGGGGGGTAAACTGTTCATCCAGTTCCTGCTCCATTTTCAACAATTCTTCTTGAAATTAAAAGAGTTAATGAAGGGGGTAGTAATCAGAATCTTATGTTATTTATTCGAGGGAAAGCTATATCAGGGGCTCCTAACATTAAAGGAATTAATCAATTACCAAATCCCCCAATAACAATTGGTATAACTATAAAAAAAATTATAATAAAAGCATGGGCAGTTACAATTGTGTTATAAATTTGGTCATCTCCAATTAATGAACCAGGATTTCCTAATTCAGCACGAATTAATAATCTTAAAGATGTTCCTAATATACCGGCTCAGATTCCAAATAAAAAATACAACGTTCCAATATCTTTATGATTTGTTGAATATATTCATTTTCGCTTAATAAAATGGCTGAGTTTAAGCGATAAATTGTAAATTTATTAACGAGAATTTTCTCTTTTATTATAGCTTTATAGTCAAAAATGATATAAAATTGCAAATTTTAAGGAATAAATATTAAAATTATTAAGGCTTAAAGAAATTCTTTATTTATAATTTTGAAGACTATTAGTTTTTTTAACTTAAAACCTTTAAAAATAAAAAAATAATGTTGTTAAAGGTAGTCCTAATAGAGAAAAGATATAAATAATATTAAATAAAGAAAAAAAAGTATTTTTTATTTTAATTTTAAATCATTTTAATTTAATATAATTTAAAATAAAAGATGAATAAGTTATTCGAATATAAAAAAATAATATAATTAATCTTATTATAATAAAAATAAAAGTTAAGATTAAAAATTTATTATTGATTAAATAATTAATAATTATTCATTTAGGGAAAAATCCTAAAAAGGGGGGCAACCCCCCTAATGAAAGTAAATTGAATATTATTGTTAACTTAATAACTATTTTAATATTAGAAAAAAATATTTGATTAATATAAAAAATATTTAATATAAAAAATATTAAACATATTAATAAACTAATTAAAGAATAAATTAAAAAATATAGCAATCATATATTTTCTCTAATTATAATTGAAGCAATTATTCATCTTAAATTATTAATTGATGAGAATGCTAATAATTTTCGTAAAGAAATTTGATTAATCCCTCCTAATGCTCCAATAATAGAATTTAAGATTATAATAAAAATTAAAAAATTATTAAAAAAATAATATGACAGTAAAATTATGGGGGTAATTTTTTGTCAAGTTATTAAAATAAAACAATTTAATCATGATAATCCTTCTATAATATTGGGGAATCAAAAATGAAATGGGGTAGATCCTATTTTTATTAATAATGGTAGGTTTAATAAAATTATATAAATTTTATCAAATTCAAAATTTTTTAAAAAAAATATTTTTATTAAAATAAAAAATAATAGATTAATTGAGGCAATAGATTGGATTAAAAAATATTTTAAAGATGCTTCAGTTATTAATAAATTATTAACATTAGAAATAAGGGGGATAAATCTAAGTAAATTAATTTCTAATCCAATTCAGCATCCTAATCAAGAATTAGATGAAATAGAAATTATGGTTCTAAAAAAAATAATAAAATAAAAAAATATTTTATTTGAATTGAAATTGTAATTAATTTAAAATAATAAAATTTAGGTGAATTAGGAATTCATTTTTTTTTTAAAATATATTTTAGTGTAAGATGCACTATAGATTTTGATTCTGTCAGATATAGTTTGATTCTATAAAATATAATAAAGGTAATTTTAATTACATGATTTATTCTATCAGAATAATCCTTTTTCAGGCACTTTATTAAATATTTAAAAAAAAGGGGTTTCCTTTATATTTGGGGTATGAACCCAAAAGCTTAATTTAGCTTATTTTTAATTTTTTTTTATATGTAAATTTATTTAAAACGGTTTAAACTAAAGTTTAAATTAATAATTTATACTTAAATTTTTTTTTAAAAAAAATTTAAGTATATACTAATTTATATTAATTATTAAAATTTTAATTAATAATTATTTTAATATAAAATTATATAAATATAAATATTTATATATATATATATATATATATATATTTATAATTATAATTTAAATTAATATTAATTATTTAAATTTTTAATTAATAAAAATAGAATATTAATTAATAAATATTTTAATTTATATATATTTATTTTCTAAATTAAAATTTAAGTAGCAATTTTCATTTTTATATAAATAATAGAAAAATAGAGAGAGAGAGGAATATTAAATTTTTAATATTTATAGTAAATTAATTTAAATATTTAATTAATATATAAATTAATATAAAATTTTAAATTTAATATAAAATTATATAAATATTTATATATATATATNANTTTANAATTATAATTTAAATTAATATTARTTATTTAAATTTTTAATTAATAAAAATAGAATATTAATTAATAAATATTTTAATTTATATATATTTATTTTCTAAATTAAAATTTAAGTAGCAATTTTCATTTTTATATAAATAATAGAAAAATAGAGAGAGAGAGGAATATTAAATTTTTAATATTTATAGTAAATTAATTTAAATATTTAATTAATATATAAATTAATATAAAATTTTAAATTTAATATAAAATTATATAAATATTTATATATATATATNANTTTANAATTATAATTTAAATTAATATTARTTATTTAAATTTTTAATTAATAAAAATAGAATATTAATTAATAAATATTTTAATTTATATATATTTATTTTCTAAATTAAAATTTAAGTAGCAATTTTCATTTTTATATAAATAATAGAAAAATAGAGAGAGAGAGGAATATTAAATTTTTAATATTTATAGTAAATTAATTTAAATATTTAATTAATATATAAATTAATATAAAATTTTAAATTTAATATAAAATTATATAAATATTTATATATATATATNANTTTANAA